GCGTCGACCAGCTTTGCGATACGGACGGACACGAAGAAGAACGCAGGCAGCGGAAATGCAAAAGAGAAGAGCAAAGATTCCCGACCCAGTTATTGACTCAACCACAAATCTGTTGAATGAAGGTAGCTTGCTTACTCTCAGCCACTAGTTAGACGGAAATCCCTTGACTTCGCTTATGCCCTTATGCAGTTAAAGAAAGCAAGTGAGGCGGGCTAAGATTCCATTCGAAGTAACAGGATTCGATGTTGCACCATTTTCAACTATTATCGCGGAGTTTTTCGAGAAAGGGTCCCATCCTTCAATATCATGATTGGGTCGACCAGGCCAGATCATGAGTGAATAGAAAATCTAAAATGTACATAGCTGTTCCAGCTGAAATACTTGGAATAATTCTACCACTTCTACTAGGAGTAGCCTTTTTAGTGCTAGCTGAACGTAAAGTAATGGCTTTTGTGCAACGTCGAAAGGGTCCTGATGTAGTGGGATCGTTTGGATTGTTACAACCTCTAGCAGATGGTTTGAAATTGATTCTAAAAGAACCTATTTCACCAAGTAGTGCTAATTTCTCCCTTTTTAGAATGGCTCCAGTGGCTACATTTATGTTAAGTCTGGTCGCTCGGGCCGTTGTACCTTTTGATTATGGTATGGTATTGTCAGATCCGAACATAGGGCTACTTTATTTGTTTGCCATATCTTCGCTAGGTGTTTATGGAATTATTATAGCAGGTCGGTCTAGTAATTAGGGGGCGGCCGTTCGGTCGCCTATGATACTAGGACCAATAGGTCAAAAATAGGTTTGTGCCGCAGGTGTTGAACGATCTACTCTACACAGGTGTGGGCTTACAGGGCTAGGGCTCATAAACCCTTTCTTTCATTCATCAATAGGGCCCTGGTCGGTCACTTTTCTGGGCCGGGATCGATAAGTGGAAGTCATAAAAAAGAGATCTTTCTCTTCGCACCTCAGATCAAGAGGAAGGGTTTCTTGTCAAGCTGGCCTATAAATAAAATAAGAATATCTTTATATTATTATTATTTTATATCTATCTAATAGAAAGATATAAAAAAAAAAAAAGATTCGATGTCTTTTAACCGGCTCTTCTTCTTTGTCAACGCTACTAAGGCGACCGGTTAGGGAGTGCCTACTTGACTTATGAAAGATAATGAGAATGGGTTATTCAAAAAGGAAAAGGCGCTACTTAGTTTCGCAAGCCTTTGTTATTGTCAGTCAACTAAGTAGGGCCTGAGGCCCCCTGCGAATCCGTAAATCTGAGGAGCATGCCGCAACAAAAGGATGGTCCCCTATGCATTTCATTCTTTCCGGAAGGAAAAAAAAGGTACCCCCATCATAGTGAACCTCTCCTTGTGATCGGGATGAGGTAGATGCCTCCCAGCCGGGGGGCGGATCGAATCGGAGTTTCCTTAGGTAGCCACCGACCTACAGTTATCCTTAAACTTCCGTGCTTGGTGGAGAAGAAGCGAACAAAGGTACGCTCGCTTGCTGTCTTGTTCTCTGTCGCGAACTGGGATCGCTCGCCAGCTAGGTCAGATTGGAGCAAGAATGGTTGAGAACTTATTACCCAACTTTGGGGACAAGGGGCGGAACGACCTCTCGATCTACTTACTGCAGCCCAGGAATAAAAACGTCGTCTAGGCGTTCCCTCTTGCTCCGATCTCCCCTACACCTAGGACGTTGTCTGGGCCAAGAGCCATAGTTAGTTGCTGTTTCCATTTGGTTGTTTCTTTCTCGTTGTTGATACCGGCAAGACCCAGCCAGATGATGTCTGCTGGTTGGTAGTGAGAGGACTCTTAGTACCTGCATACCCAAAAGGGGGCGCTGGTTAAAAAACAATCATTTGATTTTTTTTCTTGCTCTCCCTTAACAGCGGGAAAGGAGTCTATCTATCTGCCTAGCTTTGGTAGATTTCCCCCAACGCAATCCACATAAATTCCACGAATCCCTTGGTGGATAAGTCCGACGACTCAGCAGCAGTGCGGAATTTAGTTTCTAGTCTGGTGGATCTGATCTATAGTTAGGGGGCAATACATACCAAAAGGTTCGAAGAAGGAACGCGCATAAGAGTATATAACCAACCCACCCTTCTGTATAACCTATTCACATTAGTGAAGCGGCTGGATGCATAAGGGAAGTGCACGTTTATGAGACCTTAGTCGGGATGCATAGGGGAGTCAACCTACAAGCACGGAAGAGCGTGGTACCGATACCCCTCTCTAAGTAAAGGTAAGATTCTTAGCCCTGTTGATGACTCCATCTAAAATACAATAGGGACAGCCGTTTCCGGCTGCTCCTTTCGTATCTTGAAGAAAGTAGGCTTAAGTAATAGGGGTCAGGTCAATAATAGCTATGCTATTGCCCTACTGATTTAAGGCCTCTGCCCGATCCCGAATGCGGGCGGGATTCGATCGTGGTCGATAATACGGTCGAAAAGACCAGCGAGCGAGATGGTTGTTAATAGTACTCCCCCTATCATTGCCTTATGAGTTATAACATCCTACAATCGTACCGATGTCTACTAAAACCTACGGGCGGGTGCTCTCCCCTAATCTTTTCGGAAGCAAAGTCCTAACCGCTACGCCCCTGGGATAACTTGAATCTGCCTTCTCTTTGTACTTGGAATTGCTTGTCAATAGTCTTAGAGCTAGGAAGAAGTAACTAGATCTCCATAGATTTTAGGTTATTTCAAAAGAGGCTAAACTCTCACCTCTCTCTATGAATCATCCCCTGCAGGCAAGACTTCTGTCTTGAATCTTTTTCCCTTCTGAGATCTGCTATCTTGTCGGTAAAGCAAGCAAGTCAAATAAGGATTCGCAGGCGAAACAGATATTTCATTAACGGAGGGGAGGAAGAGAAATATGTTATAAGCCTGTCAATAGGTTCTCTTCTCATTCCTTCCCCTTTGTAGATTTTGCTGTGGAATAGAAAGAATTGCCTAAAAAAACCGAAGCCTTTACTGAAAGTGGAAGATCGGCGGCATTGGGATTCTCACCTTTAGCTTTAGCAACTAATCCCTTCTCGAACGCTAGCTATGCACGGAAAGGCTGTTTAAGTTGCTGTTTAAGCTTAACTCCGCTATTAGACTTTTATATTCGTAGATCTACGATTTCCGGGTTAAGGACTTATGCTTAGTTAACACTACCTCTCTTTTTTTCACTAGCTTTAGAGGCTGCGACGAGGAGATGCATATCCTTCAAATCACACCTATTGTCGGCGTAACGAGGGATAAATGCTTTACGAGGGCTAATCGATTCCTTCACAAGCAGCAAAGACAAAAAGGGCAGAGAAGATAAAGGCTATTCCTGTCAAAGGATTGATAGGGACCACCCTTTTTCCTAGTATCATAGGTGACCGAACGGCCGCCCTAATAAGCAATGGCAAGGCCGGTCTTGCTATTCCTCCAAATTTTTTTAGTATATACATCTTGACGTGTGTAAACAATTGCATATCCTCCCTTCCCCCGGTTTCGCTCTCTTGGAACGTTCATTCCTTGTAACAACAATCCGACATCTAAACCTTGTTGTTGCCACTAGACCAGTACAAACCTTCTTGTCCGAACTATCTGTCCTCACACCAATCATACGATATCAGCTATTATTACCTATGATTATATTCTTAGAAGTGATAGAAGTGAAAACAACGTAATCTCCGATCGAAGAATACGGGGTTATTTAGTTTAGTAAATAGAATGTCGGACAAAACGGGGTATTTGTCCTATAATAGAGGGTATTAGTTAAACTCGTAATGAAAGAATGAAAGGACAGAAGAGAGAACAAATCACTTTATAATAAGGTCAGTAAGGCAAGTCAAGCTCCTCTTTCAAGAGAAGAAGAATCAGTCGTAGATCAGCGAGACAGAAAGTAGGTGATTAACCGAGGCGGGAAAGGAAGGTTGCCACAAAAGGAAGCAGTATCAGTATCAATAGCAGTAGCAATAGGAGAAGGAAAGAAGGAAATTTTTATAGAGCGATGTTCGAAATCGTGGGTTCGCCTAAGTAGCCATGGATCTGGGAACCCCCCAGCATGTTCCCGCGCTTGGCCAGCGCATTCTAGCACTATCTAACAGCCTATTCTTGTTCCAATCGTTTGAGGAAAGCCCTTCTTCTTGCAAAATGGGCATATAAAGAAAGATAGGTTCCCCGAGCGGAGGCAGTCAACCATCAAAGCGCTAAGCCCCTTACTCTTAGAATTCGAACGGGTTACACACGCTTCAAGTTTCGACTGCGCCTTACCGCCTTAAGATAGAAAGAGCCAGTGCCATCCCCGCTTCCTCCTTTTCGGCCTAATCCGCTATCTTATCCGCTTCTGTTTTAGGCATATAGATAAGAAATGTCAGTCCCTTGTCCGATTCTGTTCAAGCCCTAGTTTAATATCTATCCAAACCTCCCTCACAGTTGGGATTCAAGTCTTATGGCTAGCAGCTGCTCCTTTTATGCCCCTAGTGTCAGTTGTTCGTGGCACTTATTTCATTCTCATGGCACTCTCCTTACCCAGCGTCGAAGTGAAGTTCTTTCTCTTATTGGCATCTAGTCGTCATCGATTTCTAACAGCGGTAAGCCCGATAACAGGGAAAAAGGCAAAAACACTAGCTGATAGAGATGGCACAACTCCTTCTTCCTTCTCTGTGCGTGGCGTGGGTGTGGCTATTGATCGGATAATTTTTGTTAAGTTAAAGAAGCACCTTCCCTTCTGAAAAGAGCTGAAGTAGCCATGTTTGCAGCCCTTATGCCTGCAACGGAAAGAGCATTTGCGTATACGACATCTCATTCGGAGTGGGGATCACTCCTTTGGTTCAATGTAGGCTATCTTTCTAAAGAGTGGTTTTTATACCCTCTCGTCACTCCCTTGCTTGACAGTGAGGGAATCCTAAGTACGTCATTTCACCAAGCAGTCCTTCCTGCACTGAAAGGGGGGAAGCATCCAATTCCATGCCTCCCTCCCTATTGAATGGAGTTGCCCTATTATTCCAATTTTATGAAATCAGTCCTTCTCTAACAAATCTACTAAGGAAAGATGCCACAAATCGGATTCTGTAACCTACTACCTTCGGGTTACTTTCCTTAATCCCAGAAGTGACGGAACTATCTTCCCTTCCGAAAAGAGCTAAATCGACTGGGGATCTTAGCAGCATCGCTTATTCCTCCAACGTCTTCTTCTTCTTAAATAGCAATAGCATCGGAGTCGTTCACAAGAACTGCCTATTCTATTCCGAAACCTAGAAAGCGAGAAAGAGAAGTCCTTTAATTAAGCAGAAGTGATCAACGAAGACCTAAGAGCGGATGGCGAATCCTTTCTCTCTTGGCTTGGGTTTACCTATATTAAAGAGATGGGCCTTGAGCCTGATCTTTCTTCTTTATCGCCAGGGTAGGCCTTGACTTTTGCCGGGGACTTTGTTGCCGGGTCTCCTCCCCTACTTCTCTTTCTCCAATAGCTCCTTTTCCTCACAGACTAGGGGATGAATCTCTAGACCTAAAAGCAGTTATATAAAGCACTGCTGCCACTTCCTTTGCTACCGGCTTCTTTCAGTTCTAAAGTGTAAATCAAGAGGCTAAACTCGATCTATCTTTCCGGCTTAGCCGAACTCCTCACCTGGGGTGACTGAAGGATATTCTGATTCAAGCTCTGAACCAAAGCAAATTCTTTTCTCTCTATCCTCTGCTCTTCGCCTAGCAGCACTATTGGATTACAGGAACTACTAGATTGCTAGATCTTCTTTCATTTTCATGAGCTGTTAGAGAGTATACAAGAAGACGATTCGCAGACCGGGGAATAGTCCGCTCTTCTAACCGCTCCTTTCCTTTCTAACTTTACCACAAACCCAATCTTGATAAATCGACATCAAATACCCTTATCTCAGGGAGAATTATCCGAGCTAGAGCGAGGACATTTCTGAAGTATGGAACTCTAACCTTCAATGCCCTTATAAAAAAGAACCCCTTAGGAGTTAACCCGGAAACTCTCTTTACCAACAATATCTTTTTATACCTCTTGTAATACCCCCCTATTTTATAAACCCTATATACAGTTTTTCTTGACGGGGATTGGGCTTCTAGAGATGGTTTAATAGCTACACCATCTCCCTCCTTTCGAGACTATAAGGTCAATGTCCTTAAAGATAAACAAGAGATAGTACAAGTGAAATATACAACATCTAATAAGGAATATGGCATCGAATGCAAGCTGCTAGAGAAGGGGCTGTTGTTGGTGAGTGAATAAGCGGTCTTGTCGTATCAGCTGTGATGTTCTCAATGGAATCAGCTGTTAAGTAGCCGCTCTTATTAGTGCCTACTGGATTGACTGCTTTACTGCTATTACTGTTCTTGACGAAGCTCCAGGTGTCAGGTGCAGATGAAGACGAGAAGACGGTCTCTTGAATCAATCTCCTCGCTGATTAAACTAAACAATCATTCTTTTTAAACGAAAAAAATCAGCAACAGTCGTGAAAAGCAAAGACCTCCGTAGAGCTAGATTCAACTTCCCCCGAGCTTGACCGAGGAAAGATAATCGAAGAAAGTGTTCAAAGTAATGTGGCATTCTCATTTAACTGATTGGCCTGGCCACTCTATTTAGCTTTCCCATCTCACAAGGCAAGTCTATAAAATTGGGTAAGAAAGATTGCTATTCCTTGCGTCGTTAAGAGTTCTGGCTTCTAGGGCGTAGTCAAGATAAGATTACTCTTTCCTTGGAGCCGGATTGAGCTTATCGTCTCCGAATCTTACTCCAAAAGAGTCAATTCTGCGGACGCAGAGAGGAAGAAATCCTTGCTGCTCGGGGTAAGAAGATGCTGACTTTACCGTGGAAAGAGTAGTGAGAGGAAAGCCTTTAGCTTCCTTTGTTCTACCCTTCGTGCGTGACCCGGAGCAGGTGGATTGACTATAAATCTAACTCTTCTTTATGTTTATGCAGCGACAGAGGCAACATCTCTATCTGAGATACCCGCGAGAGTGACTCGTTTCCTTAAGGCATGCCCCTAATCAACTTCCTATTGCAAATGCCAAAGCACCAAGAGCGGCAACTTGAAAATCTTTCATACCCTCAGCTCCGGGAAAAGAGCTAACTGCTGCGGGAGAGGCGACTTATCTTTGACTTCATTCAATTCGGAATCAACTATCGGCTACACCTCGTAAACTCGGTTTCGCTCCTCAGACCTACCAAATCCGTGCATTTCTATAAGATAAGTCATGTTCACATGTCTTGTGAACTTTCAACCATCAAGAGTGTAAGGTCAAATGAACAGTCTCTTCTTTTTTCATTTTGAACCCGAGCTAATTCTTTTAGATCTTCTCCGTTCTCTGGTTCCTAGCCCAAGCCCAAGGGCGATAGCTGACATTGTTGAATTAGCTGACAGAAGAAGCTAAAGGTATTCTGATTTAAGTTCGCCCAATCCTCGCTCTAAATCAAGGGAAGTAAAGAATCAGAACAGGGTTTGATATCCATAATTGTTGCAAAAGATAAAGATACTGAAGGAGGATCTACCATGTAGGAAACGAATTCTACCTCTGATCTTTCATCTTATTCCCTTTAGGAAACGTATATATAAGGGTCTTTTCTCATCACTGTAACTCTTCCGACGCACAAGCGCTAAGCGATAAGGTATAATAATACCAGCATCCATGCATAAAGAATTAGGTTGTAGGGTCCTCGAAGCCCGCCCGCCAAAGGGCTAAGTCGAGCTATTCCTCTGTGGATCGTAGCTAGCTATAGTATCACACGATTCTTTCATCTTCTTTTCACATTCATATTCATTGACGGTGGAAAATCGTCTACTTTAGAAGGCTAAGCTAAGGCTTTCCTCTTTGTGAGGAATTCCTCCCAGGTTGTCCGCTTTATCGGGGTCACTCTCACTCTAAGTCCGAACGCAGGACATCTTATTCACGAATTCTTCACGAACCCCTTTTCTAAGAGAATCGGTTTTGTACCCTAAAAGGTGAGGAGGTTCCATCCTGCATACTATCTTATAGAGGAATTCATTGGTTCATCTCCTGGTTCTACCTCTTGATTACCTACCCAATGGGGACGGGACATAGGCACTCTTCTCTTCACCCAGGGCTTTCTTTCTTTCGTTTGTGTCTATCTATCTATCTATTATTAAGTCTTTTCCTATCCTCCACCCCCTTAGACATAGACAGGCATTCCGCTATCCCGATTTTCTTACTGATTCTCTTCGCCAAGAAGAAGAAAGAACTCCCCCTAAAGAGTGAGTCTTTGTATGGGTACAAGGATGGATTGCTCTTTGCCCTAGGGAACTCTCAAGAGAAGGAGGAGCAGCACATATTATTGCAAACCTGTTCTATTAGAAAATGAGTTCTTTCCGGAAAAAGACCTGCGTACTATCTGATAGAGGCAGTCAGTGGGGAATCTCGTTGTTATGACTGTTGATTGCCTACCAATCGGAGTCTGAGTAAATAGAAGGGTCCCGTTAATCCCGAAACGAAAGTCGAAGGAACCGCGGTAACCCTCCAAATAAAGATAAAGAAAATCAAAGGGGTCACGCCTTCAAGCCCGTTAACCTAACTCCGAATCGCCATTCCACGAGTGTTGCTCGGTAAACCCGAAAAGCTGGGTGGACTTCATAGCCCGGTCACTCCGATTGTCTTAGTGAACTGATTGTGTACCATACTAGGTGGTTCGCCTCTGATCCCTAAGCTGAGCTCCAAAGTCTGGATTTCTTCCTAAAGCGAAAGTCAGGACATTGCCCCCTTTATCCGGATCTGGCTTTCCTGGGTGGTCACGTCTCAATAGAAGTAGTAGCATCACATCTTTTTCTACAACCTCTTTAGTAAGAGAATCGGTTGTGCTAGAATCAATGGCAGAGAATGCCCTCTTGTCGCAAGTGAGCAGACGATTTCTCCCTGACATCACAATCACAGAATACGATTTTCGGCATATGGCTACTTCTATTCTTGGGCATCCCGCCTCAAATAGACTAGGCTTCTTCATTCCTTAGTAACCTCCTTCATTCATGCCTTATCTTTATTATTAGTAAGCCCCTTCATGCCTTTTCTCGGTTACTCTTTCCCAGTTCCTAGCTCTAAGACTAGTGGAAGAAGGGGCAAGAGTGGCTTCGCTCCTTGGCCTTCTGTTTATTGATCTTTTCCTGCTTGCGAATCCCCTTCTTCCTTTAATGAAATAGATCGGTCTTCCTCGGCCATCTTGATATGGTTATATCAATAGAAAGCATCCATAAAGGACAGCATCCCATGTCCAGCGGTCTTGTCCACCAGAACATCGATGGTTGAAAGAGGAAAATCATCTTTTGGGCTTGCCTTGTTTAGGCTTGGACTCACGGAACCTACTTTCAAATTGAGGGAAAAACCGCTTTCTTACCAATTAGAAGGAATAAAGAAGGCGCCGCTCGTCCCGGGAAACCAAGTACGCTTTGGTGAGCGAGAAGCAGCCAAGTATAGGAGAAGGGGCGATTGGCTTAGTAAAGATAGTATATAGTTCCACTTGGTGAATAGTGCCTCGGCCCGGTTGAGTCATTTTTTTGTTTGTTCGGCTCGCAGCGAACTTGTTCTAGTGGAAATACATTTCTCTCTGGGAAAAACACATAAGATTTGTTCGCTAGAGCTCATCACTGAAGAATGGTGGCTTGACTTTTTGGAATTAGAGAAAAACTTCTTCGCGTGGGCGGCGTACGTACAAGGTTTTTATCCCTCTTGTATGAGGTGCGTTGCCATCGTCTCTTTCCCCTTTGCCAGGTTACGCGGCATGGATTCGTCGATTGACGAATCGGATCTTGGCTTGCTGTCCCGCCGACGAACCAGTCTAGAAGTAGAAAGGGAAGGCAATAGAAAGAGGTCCCCCTTCCTCCTTCTCTTTGTCTTCTTCTCGCCGCTTTTCTCGTCCATCCTGCCCTGCGCCGCTTACAGATTCAGTTGCAGGTATTTAAGCATCCATTAGTTAAGGGGGTTGGGGCGCGAAGCGCAAACCGCTCTTCTCTCTCTCCGGCGAGGAATTAGATCCTTATCCTTAATAGCCATAGCTGACAATGAATCAATCGCTATCTCACTCTATTGACAGATGAAAGTTATCCCAGGAAAAACATACTATTTTCGATTCCCCGCATGCTACGAATACGAAAATATCCTCTTATTCCTAACATTGGTTATTGATTGCACTTGATTTGTAATAAACAGTCTTATTCAATAACCCGGCATTCTCCGACATTGATTTCTAGTTCTATCTATCCAATAGTGGTTGGGTAGGCCGATCCTTAAAAGGATAGCCAACTGAGTAGCCGTTGAAAGATTCTTCCTTGTATACTCTGAAGTGACTCTCTTTGGAGCCTCCAGAAAATGCTAAAAAGTAAAATACCCGGCAAAGTCCCAGCTACGAGGGTTATTTCACTCCTAAATTCAGGCTTGGTTTGCGCAAGAATAGGTTGAGAGCTGAAAGCAAGTCGACAGATAGGTTGTTTTCGACGAATCCCCTGCTTGAGAATCAGCTGTTCGCATTGCTCTTGCGCTAGAGCCTGCCGGGATAAAAGAAAGTCTCGTGGGTCTCTCCGACTCTGATTAGTGACATAGAGAAGAAAAGCAGATTTTTTCCATTTTAGCAGATAAGATAGCAGCAGAAGACATTTTGTCCATTCCTGCTTTCCTGAAGCTGCCTAAACTGGATCAATAGAATATCACACATGCGCCATTACTATGCCTCACGTTCTAGTTCGAGTTATAAGCGCAAGGAATTTACAACTATTAGTATAAGAATAGGAAAGGACCTGGCACGGTAGATCCGCTCATCCTGGCTTCGAATCCTAGCTTGAGTTGCCACGGGAACCTTAGCGCCGCGTGTGTGTTGTGGGAAGGTCCTCCAAGGAAGAGGCATAGAAAGAGTGAGAAAGCTCAATCCAAGACATGAAAGTGGAATCACAACTATCGGATCTCGTGCTTAAGCAAAGAGACAATTTCCTTTTGATAGTGCGAAGGTACATCTCTTGGGTAAAGACTAAGAGCAATTCCGTGTTTCAGGGAATTAGGTAACAAAGGATCCACGGAGCGTAGAAGGGAGGAGTTCATACCCGGTTAGGGGATTACTGGCCCAACTTCCTTTTTGTCTATTTCGCATAGCCGGGCTCTTGTCTAATCTCTTTTCTCTCGCAATCGGACATGTTGCGGCGTAAACGGTGATCATTTCTGTTGCGCTTGAACGGGGTTCATTTGCAAAAGTTGGGGAAGGAGCTGCTAGTGTTTTCGACGACTCAGCTCTTTGACTTGTTGCCACATCTATTATCTAGATCCAAGCCAAGAATAAGTGAGAGCAAGCTTAAGCACAGAAATCGAATAGGCTCTTCGGGAGCTAAGAGAGATTGGCAATAAGAGTAAAGAGGTGCCTAGCTTTTTAACAGCAGCAAATCGGCATATCGCTACTTCTATTCTTAGGCATTCCGACATTCCAGGTCCTTCCCGTCCCGAAATTCCTTCTTCTTGATAGCACAGGGCGCAGCGGTAAATACCGAGGAAAGAAGATAAGAAAATGGCTTTTATCCCAGGCCACGGTAGCAAGTCTTCTGCGGAGGAAGGAAGCCAGGCATAGAGGTGCATATCCGCCTTGGAAGTTTTAATGCCGGTCCTTCGACGAGCCCTTTGCTCAAGCTTCTATTGCACCTTTAGAAAGGAAATCGGCATTTAGGACAATTTTACCAAGGAAACAATCAAATGGCGCATTTCGATGTCACTTATTAAAGCAAGAACCCTGCCCTGAGAAATCCCAAGCGATTCTGTTCTGTCTGTGGGTATATCTTCTTCTAATTCATCTAGTTCATGTGCAGCCTACTCGTGGCCCTGCTAACAGCTCTTTGTCCGATTCTATTCCTATTTCCTGATTCTATCTCGTCTCATCGGTCATTGAAGGAAAACTATCGATATAAGCATGAGAAAGAGCAAATTCAACTTAAGACATTGATGGTTTTGTTTACAAGTAGCGAGAAAAGAAAAGCATTATCAACAGCAAATGCCGTACACCTGTAATTAACCGCAGAGACGGTGGAAGGTGAAGAGGTCGAGTCAGAGGTAACGGTTGAACGCTAAGCTGCTTCTCAATTCAACGATTTAAGGCCATTGTTCTGGACAGAAATCTGCATGTTATGCACCCCAGCATACATTAAAGTGAAAAGTGGCGATTTGAAGCTTGATACACAGGCAATGAAAGAATGCATTGAATTTTACTGAAACAGGAATAGTTCCTTTAGGTGTTCTCCTTTATAGCTTTATAGTGAGTCTAGTCCTTCGCTTGATGGAAGCACTAGGGGATTTCAATGCCTTAGTTCTTCCCTGCTTTAGTAGAGCCAATTAGCGTAGGAGAACTCCTCGCTGTCGGTAAGGGAGAGGTGCTTATGAGCTCCAACTATTCATTCGTTTAGGGCGAGCCAATTCAGTTATCACTTCCTCCACTATATGAATGAATGATAAAAACACAACAACTAAGAGCGGGCCTCGCCTGTCATCTACCAGAAAAAAAACTAGGAAGGCAAGAGAAAGCAACCGCCCCTTGACCTAACAAAAACACTAATAAACCTAATCTAATCTCGATTATAACAGAAAAACTCAAGACGCATTTTGGCACTAGTTAAGGTATGGTCTTCGGAGAATCGGCAAGACATAGCGGACGACCTTCCTTAATCATTGGCAAAGTATCCTTTCTCCACCTTTCCTGGAACTTATGCCATACCCCGAGGTGGATTCGAACCACCAAACAAGCCATTTCCCCTTGAATGCTCGTTTGAGCTACTGATACCGGAACCGATCTCTCTCTGGATCTGAACCAGAATCAGGGAAGACGTAATTGAAATATGCACCTGGAATTCAATCACATTGGTATAAAGAGCCGGAAAGGAAGAAGAGGAGGGAAGAAGCAACGGACTGAGCGACGAAGCGACGGGATTGAGCGCTTCTCCTAGCGCAGGAGTTTTCGTCGCTGGATTAAGACGACTTAGCTACTTGTCTGAAAGCGGAAACAGAATAGGAAGGTGACTAACTTCATTCGGTAAAGCTAGAAAGCAACCGAAAGAGGCACATCAAAAGGTCTGAAATAAGTCTAGCCTGCCAAGGTTATGTAATAGAGGCGATAGTGAGCCCCGAAGAGTGCTTTTCTATTATTCCCGTGACTCGTTCGCTACGTATTCCTTTCACTGAGCAAGCTCCATCGCTCCTAATACTAGGACAAGGCTCGCTTATGGCTCGCTACCATGGCTTTAGTAGTCAAGAATTCCTCTTTCTTTTTGTTGATGGTGCGTTGGAAGGGACGAAAGGAGCTAGTGAGCAATGACATCTGCGGGGAATAGGCTTGCTTCTTCCTAGCGATCGAGTGGTCCTCCCTCTTCCTGTTCACCACCGGTTCGCCCACTGCTGCTTTCATAGATGTCGTGCGAAGGGACAGAGCTAATGGATGCCTATTCCGTTCTCCTGCGGAAGCTCCTGCTCAAGAGTTCAAACAGACAGAAGAGAGTCCTGCTACTGAAAAAAGTCCATACCATGGGATTCAAACAAAGGGGATTTATTCACGAATACGATTTCTATTGATTGAATTTCCTATTATGGATGGCGGGCGGGCCGGGTGGCTTCCTTTCCCGATTGAAAGCTGTTTCGGTGGAGGGGACGAAGCGAAGGAGATCCAGTTTACGGTTCCTTTGATTGCGTGCATTACGATTACTCATATATACCGGTTCCTGTGGCGATTGCTTGTGTACCTTTTCTAAAGAACTATCCATTCCTGCCTCTTCCTCTTGCTTGTTCCTTTCGGTGCCGATGCCTATATTATATCCCCAGCGACTACCAATTCCAGCTTGCTTTTGTTCCTGCTCACACTCCTAAGCCAATACTCAGAAACCTCTTATTCTGGCTTTCCAAAGTGGCGAGCAGCATTCATTCAACCCGTGGTTCTGTAAGACCTGGCTCGCTCCGTCTGACTACGCTCGCACCGTTCAAGTGGATAAAGAAATCTTCCCTTGCTTTCGGTAAGCGAGTAGGTGTAAAGGCTGTATTTGCTGTAGCGGTAAGGGCGGAGCAAGCAGTAGTTTCAGTTACGGGTCAGGGGCTGGTGACTTCTAGGCACACTCTACTTCTTTTTCCGAGAGCTGGTACAAGCCTTACGTGATAGGGGTGCTCACCTTATTGAAAAGGCCTCTATAGATAGGGTGTTAGCGCTTGACTAATAAGATAGAAAGGGGCAAGCCAAACCCCACTCCTAACAAGTTGCTGAGTTCAGCTTTCGGGGCTACCTACTTTAGGGCTTATGTAATATATAAAGAAGAGCCCTCTTACTCTTAGGGCCTTTTTGTTTTGTTTAAGGGCTGCTCGCCTTTTGAATAGAAAGAAGTGGGAGAGCGGAGGTGATTTCGGTAAACCGATGCATGAGCTGAGGCTCCCATGTCCCGCCGACCCTCCGAAAAGTCAGGTCGTAAAACAGCTCATAGGGAGTCAGAAGCAAGCAGAGTAAAAGGCGGGTCAAACTCACATAAGCAGAGGGGGAGATACATTCATGAAAAGCGAGAAGACGTGCCGTGGGGGACTGACCAACTATGAATAGATCTTACTTACGGGTAAGAGTAGGAACATCTATTAGTCCGTATCGTGGGTCTACTTGTTACAAAAGGCGAGCAGCCCCATTCCAAAACATTCACAGAGGTCCTCAGGCAGACATCGAAAAGGGGACGAAAAGAGTCTATTTACCTTTTTCCGGAATGTATCATGGCTCTATCTATTAATAAAAAATAAAAAAAGGGTTCTGCATCTCTCCGAGGCTGGGGAAACAAATAGGCGTGGGGAAGAGAGAGAGAGGGGGGCTACGAGCCCTCTCCCGTTGTTGTTCCCGGACCACCCATACCTTCTTTCCCCTTCGCCCGGCCCGGTGAGATCAGATTTCTCGAACGAAGTGAAGTGATAGGAAGAGAAGACTGCTGGCGGGAGATCTCTATTCATAAAACCCCCTTTACTAGTAAGGGGAAAACGAGAGTGCGCTCCTGCGCACCAGCTGAAGAAAGGAGCTTTGGAAGCTTACCTTATTATGGTTCCAAACCTATCTTACTAATAAGAAGAAAGGCGCAAGCTAAAACCTACTCCTAACAAGTTTCTGGGTCGAAGTATTGCATTCTCCATCCGCCCGACAGCAGCAGAGGGGGTTCGATTCCCGTTATACGCGATGTGGCGAAAAAGACTGATTCAACGAGATATGCCTTGCCTGCATTAAGATTTAAAACTTGTCGTCTACTTTCAGGAAATGTTTGGAACAGAGAACTTACAATAATACAACGCCGCATTCTCCAAAGATTGAGAAACAAGAAGAGATCTATTAAGAGAAAGATTTATTCGAGAGAAAATCTTAACAGTTACATCCAATCACAAACTACACGAAAGTTGTCCCTTTTTCATGGAGATTTACCCATCACAGAGATGCACAGAAGAACAAAACGATCATATATCCCTTTTCTACTCAATCCAGAAACAAGATCGGACGTTATTCCGGTTCGTCTCCATTTTCGTGAAACTATTCCTCAAGCAAGGCAGCCGATAAGTCATCGAAGGGTTTGTGTGAATAATAGAATGGTAAACATTACTCATTTTAAAGTGTCCCACGGTGATATAATATCTTTTCAAGAAAATGATGCGAGAACCCGCGGTGAAGAAATAAGGAGATCTTTCTATATCGAAATATCAGTTGAAAAAATCATAGGCAAATTCCTGGATCGCCCGGTAAGAATGTGGAGAAGAACCAAAACAGAATGGTTCCGAAAACTCAAAACTAAGAAGGGATGCCGCCTACTACTAAAATCCCAGTTTTTGCAACAGTTGCGTTCTTCTATGCAAGAAGAAGACACAAAGAAGTTTGGATCCAAAAAAGTATGCTTAGGCAGTTATTTCGATGAGCACAACAGAATGAAGAGGAATTTTTATCATTTCAAATCCCTATTCTTATCGAAGAGAAGGAACGAGAAAAACCGAAATATTCCTACTCGAACAAGAAGTCCTATAGTTTACAACTCTTCTTTATATAGTAATTCGACCTATTGCTCCGCATCCCCCCATCAGTTTACTATGAAGAGAAAAATAAAAAGAATCGAACTACCTACTCATTATTCGGAGGTGAATCATAGAACACCAAAAGCTGTGGTATCTTATGGACCTAACATAGGTCACATCCCTCACGACATAAGATTGAAAGATCCAAACCTTCTTCTTCGGAGCGGAAAGGGACGTGGCCAAAACATATAAAGATCAGCCTAGTCGCTCATAAGGACATATCTATCCGGATAGAGGATAGTCTAGATCGATTCATAGATAGATCTCTCTCCATATAGATAGGTATCTTCGTGGATAGAGATAAAGATAGGGATCCATCTAGATCTTGAATCACTATTTCCATTTTTTTTTTCTTGATTCTGATTGATTGCCTTTTTTTTGTTTTTGACGACAAGTTTTCAATCTTAATGCAGGGCAAGGAAATATCGTTTTTCAATTATTAGGGTCGGAGCGTAGACGAAGCGAGCAGAGCCCAGGAAACAGGGAAGCCCGTCATAAAGCAGTCGACTAGAAGTAGAAGACTGCTGGCCTGAGAGAAGGCGGCCTCTCTCGGGAAACATGGCCCAATTTCTCTTCTTTCTTTTTGATTTCAGCTTTCTTTATTTTTTCAGGGGCCCAGAACGCTAAAAGGTGGGGGAGAAGGAAGCCGAACCTCTAATCAACCTAGACACATAAAAAATTCTCGGCGTCGAGAGAGATTTGAGATTCCGTAAGTAACTCAGTGAGTGCTTTCTAAGGCTTGAAAGAAGAAAATGAAATACGAACAACCGCGCTGGTCGTAATAGATCGACTTTCATGCTAGTTCTTGCTCCAGCATGAAAGTTCCATTTCAGGGAAGGACGACGTACTATGATACTTTCTGTTTTGTCGAGCCCTGCTTTGGTCTCTGGTTTGATGGTTGTACGTGCTAAAAATCCGGTACATTCCGTTTTGTTTCCCATCCCAGTCTTTCGCAACACTTCAGGTTTACTTCTTTTGTTAGGTCTCGACTTTTTCGCTATGATCTTCCCAGTAGTTTATATAGGAGCTATAGCCGTTTCATTCCTATTCGTTGTTATGATGTTCAATATTCAAATAGCGGAGATTCACGAAGAAGTATTGCGCTATTTACCAGTGAGTGGTATTATTGGACTGATCTTTTGGTGGGAAATGTTCTTCATTTTAGATAATGAAAGCATTCCATTACTACCAACCCAAAGAAATACGACCTCTCTAAGATATACGGTTTATGCCGAAAAGGTACGAAGTTGGACTAATTTGGAAACATTGGGCAATTTACTTTATACCTACTATTCCGTCTGGTTTTTGGTTCCTAGTCTTATTTTATTAGTAGCCATGATTGGGGCTATAGTACTGACTATGCATAGGACTACTAAGGTGAAAAGACAGGATGTATTCCGACGAAATGCTATTGATTCTAGGAGGACTATAATGAGGAGGACGAGAGACCCACTCACGATCTACTAAAAGGAAAGTAGCTTGATATTGGTTCAAATCCAATTCGTGAGAAGATTCCAAGCTCGAATTTTTGACAATATATGGTGGGTGGGCTGCGAGGAGGAGAAGAGGCTAAAGTTAGCTAGCAATTACTCAGAGGGAAGTCACCGCGGTGACGGTACAACGACTTGACCCGGACTCGTATAGGTCGCACATTCTTCTACCTACGACAATTTCTTGATCACATCAAACTGAGACGATAAGGGCACCTTCGGTGCCCGAGTTCCCAGGGTCTTCATTAGCTGTAAGTAGTAGCAGCCTGCTTTAGCTGTAAGTGGCATTAGTAGCTTTGACTGCATGAAGTTGTAATAGCTCGCCTTCTTTCTTCCTGTAGTTACGGATAGGTCCATTCCTTTTCTTTATTAATATTTAAGAAGGTCGACAGCAGATGGCTGGGAACGGATAGATTGATACCCACCCAACAATGGATACGGAAAGAGAAATGGACAGGGACGAAAAGTGAGGATCCAGATATCACTCCCATACTACTCTCTAATTCGAGCGAGGGCCGGGATTACTGAACTCTTAAGTAAGGGGTTGAGGGACCGATGGACATGTGCACGATAGAAGGTCATCCAAAGGGTTACAGGGATCAGGCACAGGAGATAAGGAAAACGGAAAAGCTTCTCAGCACCGGAGTAGGAATTCGATCAATCACTATCGATGCCAGGCAGATCGGGATTCATGGGAACGAGAACCCTTTTCCGAGAAGAGTGTAGCGAGGGATGGAAAGGATAGATGAATAGGTTTAAGCCTCCGGGATGAATTTCCAATTTCTAAGGCTGATGATGCACTCCGGCAAGCTACTATGGAAGAATGGATTCCCGAGCGCTGGGGCAAGGAGGGCTATGGGGTAGGTAAAAAAGCTAAAGCCGATGATACCGAGGGCTAAAGGTGGGGTAGGTTAAGTAGATCGAGCCCAGGGTGCAATTCCCCATGTTGACTCCCTGCCAGCCCACTTAAATCATTCGGTTGCCCGGAGCCCTATGCCTAGCTAAGCTCATGACAAGACCCGTGGAAAGGATCAATGAGGCGAAGCGAGCGATGAGCATAGGATAGCTTCTGTCCCACCTCAGAGTTACTAGATAATGACTTTGAGAAGACTGAGTGCTAGTTCCTTAACATCCGAAATAGAATGACATAAAGGATGTGTCAAAGCCAGGGGAGTGCTGACCCATCACAACCTATGTAGGCGCGTTCGATTGCGCGTTAAGGCAAAAGTTCAGTCTTTGGTTTTTCAGAGCAGCAGTCTTAAGCTTATTACGGTCATTCAATCCAAAGAGTGATCACAGAAGTGGCCATAAGCGAAGGGGAAATAGTTTGATGACGCTAACACTTCTAACTCATGAGGTGACAATGTGTCCTCCATGAAACAGAGGTAGCGCCGTGCAGGAGCGCGCTGAGGCTAGTGAGCCCTGGGAGAGAAGCCGATACTCAAGCTGTAGCGCTGCACACCGATTCTCAACCCAAGGACAATCTATCTATGCATGATATTTAGAGGTGGGGACTGTAAATGAGTAAGGCCTTCTGTCTAATTAGGATATTTATTCTATGAGTTACCGAGGAGTGGGAATTGGGAAATTCCACAAGACAAGAAAGGATTTCTCCAAAGAAAAGATTGGGAGGAATTGACTGACGTTGCGGGACATTACGTCCTTTCGTTCGGTTATTGAGTGACGACCCAGCTGGAAAGGAACTCCTTGTATGGAAGCCTACCACTGATGCAAAGGATTAGCACCAGCTGGGATCAACAAGCAGATCGGGCTAACGGAAGGGGAGGAGTTAGTCGTTCTGCCATCGATTACAGGTTTTTTAATTCCCTCGCTAAATATCTAATAGAGTGTTTTTTTTTCCGCTTGTGATAGGTCTTGGGGGGTATCCCTTGTTACGACCTGGGTGTAATCGTCATAGATGGCCACCATATCCCCTCCAAGCACGCAAGCAGGCGGAACGAGCAACAAACGTGGGCCTCCTCATTCTCGAAAGAACGAACATGAGAATTATCAAAGGAACATGAGATCGGTAAGCGATTACACACGCTTCCTCCCTAGCCCCTATGCCAAAGGTCTTTAGAATGAGGACAAGACCGGGTGTCGGTTGGTGATCTTTATCAGGACGAGTTAGATCGCGTGCGCAGGCCTCGGAAGTAGAACGGGCCCGGGGATGGTGTCCCCTGCTGGCCCCCCGAAAGCCCTCTTCTCAAAACAAGTACGCATCATGTACACAGAAGAGCCCTCCGATCTAACTGCTGGTAAGCGAATAGATGCCGAAAGACGATGTCCCACACGTGCTCTAAATGAACCATACGTTGAGAAGGAGGCTTAGGCTGATAATGTACGCCGAGTAATAACATGGATAGGATGGACGTGGTTCCCACTTCACAAGTAGGCACGGGTGAGTTCCGGGTCTTTGATGGTAGACCGCCTAATCTTGTAGTTAAGGGTGTTCGCTCAACGCTTATTCAATCCATGA